TCTACTTATCAATAATAATTATCCCGAATTTGAACAAACGCTTGACAGGTTTAGTATAAAATCATTTTCAAGAGAAAAGGGACATCCTTTATTTCCCGAACACACACGAGAAAAATTTGATTCAGAAGAAAAAATCCTAATTTTAAAAATATTATTTGATGCAGTTATAACGGATCCCAACGATCCAAAAATTAGAAAAAAATCTATTGGAATAAAAGAAATTAGGAAAAAGGTGCCTCGATGGTCATATAACGCAATCGAAGGTTTAGTAGGAAAAAAAAAGAAACAAAGGGGAGAAACCATAGCAGGGGCAATTCGTTCAAGAAAATTCAAACGTGTATTGATTTTTACTGATAAGGAGCCAAAAACCAATACTTATACTAATACCAAATATACTAAGAAGCATAAGCAAACAAAGAAAGTGACTTTGCTCCATTATCTACAACAATCGGATTTTCGTCGAGGTATAATCAAAGGCTCCAGACGCGCACAAAGGCGTAAAGCCATTACTTGGGAACTGTTTCAAGCAAATGTGCATTCTCCGCTTTTTTTGGACAGGATAGATAAACCTTTTTCTTTTGCTAGTTTCAAACCGATGAAAGAAATTTTTATAAATCGGATGTCGAAACAAAAAAACCAAAAACTCTCTGATTATACGAACGAAAAGAAAAAAAAAATTACTAACCAAGAGGAGGACAAAAGAGAAAAATACAAAAGAAAAGCAAAAGGACAGACACGTACAGCAGAAAAATGGAATACATTTTTTTTTGCTCAAGCACTAAGAAGTTTTGTGTTAGTAACTCAATCGATTCTTAGAAAATATATCATATTACCTTCACTGATAATAGCTAAGAATATCGCTCGCATGCTATTATTTCAAATCCCCGAGTGGTCTGAGGATTTAAAGGCTTGGAATAGGGAAATGCATGTTAAATGTACCTATAACGGTGTTCAATTATCCGAAAAAGAATTTCCGAAAAACTGGTTAACACAGGGTATTCAGATAAAGATCCTATTTCCTTTTTGCCTGAAACCTTGGCACAGATCTAAGCGAAAATCCCCTCATAAAGACGAAATGAAAAAAAAAAAAGGACAAGAAAACAATTTTTGTTTTTTAACAGTTTGGGGAATGGAAACGGAACTTCCTTTTGGTCCTCCCCGAAAACGACCTTCGTTTTTCGAACCCATTTTTAAAGAACTGAAAAAAAAAATTAGAAAATTGAAAATAAAAACAAAGTCTTTAAGGGTTTTAAAAGAAAGAACAAAAATTTTTCAAAAAGTCGTAAACGAAACAAAAAAACGGATCATCAAAAGCGTTCTATTTCTAAAAGGAACAATAAGAATAAAAGAACTTTCAAAAACAAGTCAACTTGCATTATTTAGATTGAGAGAAATAGGTGAATTGGGTGAAACTAAAAAAGATTTGATAATCAGTAATCAGAGGATTCACGAATCGTCTATTCAAATTCGATCTACGAATTGGACAAATTTATCACTGCCTGAAAAAAAAAAAAAAGATCTAACTAATAGAATAACCATAATCAAAAATCAAATAGAAAAAATTACAAAAGAAAATAAAAAAGGATTGCTAACTTACGAAATAAATATTAGTTCGAACAAAACAAGTTATCGTGCTAAAATATTGGGATTATCAAAAAAAAATTGGCAAATATTAAAAAAAATAAATACTCGATTAATTCGTAAATCATATTTTTTTATAAAATTTTTCATTGAAAGGGTATGCATAAATATTTTTCTAGCTATCCTTAATATTCCAAGAATTTATGCAAAACTTTTTTTTGAATCACCCCCCCCAAAAAAAATTATTGAGAAAAACATCCAAAATAATGAAACAAATCAAGAAAGAGTTAATAAAAGAAATAAAAGTAGAATTCACTTTATTTCGACTATAAAAAAATCACTTTGTAAGATTAGTAATAAGAATTCAAATCTTTTTTGTGATTTATCTTCTTTCTCACAATCACAAGCATATGTATTTTACAAATTATCACAAACCCAACTTATTCACTTTTCTAATTTAAGATCTGTCCTTCAATATAATGGAACATCCCTTTTTCTTAAAAATCAAATAAAAAATTATTTTGAAAAACAAGGAATATTTCATTACGAATTAAGGCATAAAAGATTTTGGAATTTTGAAATAAATCAATGGAAAAACTGGTTAAGGGGACATTTTCAATATCAATACAATTTATCTCGGATAGGATGGCCTAAATTAGTACCACAAAAATGGCGAAATAGAGCCAACCAATACTATATGGCTCAAAATAAAGATTTAAACAAAAAGGATTCATATGAAAAAAATAGATTAACTCATTATGACAAACAATTTTTTTTTAAAGCGGATCCATTACAGAATCAAAAATATAATTTAAAAAAAAACTATAGATATGATCTTTTATCATATAAATCTATTAATTATGAAGATAAGAAAGACTCGTATATTCATAAATCACTATTACGAATAAATAAAAAAGAAGAATTCTTTTATAAGTACAACATAAAGAAAAGAAAATTATTTGATATGCGAAGAACTATCCCTATTAATAATTATCTAGAAGAAGATGGTATTGTGGATATGGAGCAATTTTCGGATAGAAAATTTTTTGATTGGAAAATTCTCAATTTTTGTCTTAGAAATAAAGTTGATATTGAATTCTGGGTTGATATTGGTACCAACAGGAATCCCAATCCTAAGATTGGGACTAATAAGTATCAAACGGTTGATAAAATTAATAAGAAAAAACTCTTTGATCTTACAATTCATGAAGATGAAGAACTTAACCCATCCAATCAAAAAAGAACTTTTTTTGATTGGATGGGAATGAATGACGAAATACTAAGTTGTCCTATATCAAATCTGGAGCTTTGGTTCTTCCGAGAATTAGTGCCACTTTTTAATGCATATAAAATGAAACCGTGGATCATACCAATCAAACAACTTCTTTTCAATTTTAATTTTAATGGAAATGGTAATAAAAACATAACTAAAAAGGAAGATCTTTTTATATCATCGAATCAAAAAAACTCTCTTGAATTAGACAATGAAAGTAAAGAAGAAAAAGAACCCACAAGCCAAGGTAATCTTCGATCAGATGCACAAAACCAAGTAAGTCTTGGATCAGTTCTCTCAAACCAAGAAAAAGATGTTAAAGAAAATTCTTCGGAATCAGACATCAAAAAACGTAGAAAGCAATCCGAGAGCAACATAGAAGCAGAACTTTATTTCTTCCTAAAAAAACATTTGCGTTTTCAGTTGAGATGGGATGATTTTTTAAATCAAAGAATAATCAATAATATCAAAACCTATTGTCTCCTGCTTCGACTGATAAATCCAAGAGAAATCGCCATATCCTCTATTCAAGGGGGAGAAATGTGTCTGGATATTTTGATGATTCAGAAGGATTTAACTCTTACAGAATTGGTGAAAGGGGGAATATTGATTATCGAACCGCTTCGTCTGTCTGTAAAAAATGATGGACATTTTTTTATATATCAAATCGTAGGTATTTCATTGGTTCATAAGAATAAGCGCCAAATTACTAAAAGATACCGAGAAAAAGGCTATGTTGATAAAAAAAAAAATTATGAATCCATTGGAAGACATCAAAAAATAACTGGAAACAGAGACAAAAAGAATTATGATTTACTTGTTCCTGAAAATATTTTATTCTCTAACCGTCGTAGAGAATTGAGAACTCTAATTTGTTTGAATTTTAAGAATAGAAATGATATCCAGAGAAATTCCGTATTTGGTAATAAGGGAAAAAGCGGCGGTCATGTTTTGGATAAAAGAAAAGATCTTGCTAGAGAAAAAAAGAAACTAATTAAATTCAAATTAAAGTTCTTTCTTTGGCCCAATTATCGATTAGAAGATTTAGTTTGTATGAATCGTTATTGGTTTAATACCAACAATGGCAGCCGTTTCAGTATGATAAGGATACCTATGTACCCACGATTGAAAAGTCGTAACTAGTACATTTTTCTTATCGATCACGTATCATGCCAGGTATATGAAAACAAAGAGATGCACACATGCCTTGTCTTCCATTCCATTATGATACATGATACCACTTTAATGACATACATATCAGTTAGATCTATAAATTAACCAACAGAATTTTTTTTAGGTCTCGTTTTTTCTCTTTTGAAAAAATATACCATCCCTTTTGACCCCCAATCGGATTGAAAATTTGATTGATTGTTGATTGATTTTATAGGAAGTTGAGAACGCCCTTAAGATGATTGTGTATATCAAATTCAAATGACTAGCATTATTATTACTGATCAGTAAATTTCATATTAAAAGAAAGTGAAAAAGGGATTTCGTTTTATGGTAAAAAATTCATTCATCTCAGTTACTTTTCAAGAAAAAAAAAAAGAAAACAGCGGGTCTGTTGAATTTCAAATATTAAGTTTCACCAATAAGATACGAAGACTTACTTCCCATTTGGAATTGCACAGAAAAGACTATTTATCTCAGAGGGGTCTACGGAAAATTCTGGCAAAACGCCAACGGCTACTATCTTATTTGTCAAAGAAAAAGAGAGTACGTTATAAAGAATTAATTAGTCAATTGAATATTCGGGAGTCAAAAAATAGTTAATTTGAAAAAAAAAAATTGAATTATTTGATTTATTAGATTTTTAATCTTGATAACTTCTTTTCGTTTTAAAAAATTAATGTAAGAATGAATCGAGGAAAAACCTATGAGTATAATAGCTACAGGAAAAGCCCCCGTGAGAGTTAATATGGGACCTCACCACCCGTCAATGCATGGTGTTCTTCGTCTCATCATTACTCTAGATGGTGAAGATGTTATTGACTGTGAACCAATATTGGGTTATTTACACAGAGGGATGGAAAAAATTGCGGAAAACCGAACAATTACACAATATCTGCCTTATGTCACACGTTGGGATTATTTAGCTACTATGTTCACCGAAGCAATAACTGTAAATGGGCCCGAACTCTTGGGAAATATTCAAGTACCTAAAAGGGCCAGCTATATCAGAGTAATTATGTTGGAGTTGAGTCGTATAGCCTCTCATCTGTTATGGCTTGGCCCTTTTATGGCGGATATTGGTGCACAGACCCCTTTCTTCTATATTTTCAGAGAAAGAGAATTAGTATATGATCTATTCGAAGCTGTCACCGGTATGAGAATGATGCATAATTTTTTTCGTATCGGAGGGATAGCGGCTGATTTACCTCATGGTTGGATGGATAAATGTTTGGATTTCTGTGATTATTTTTTAACGGGGGTTGTTGAATATCAAAAACTTATTACGCGAAACCCCGTTTTTTTAGAACGAGTTGAGGGGGTAGGCATTATTGGTGGAGAAGAAGCAATAAATTGGGGTTTATCAGGACCAATGCTACGAGCCTCTGGAATAGAATGGGATCTTCGTAAAGTTGATCATTATGAGTGTTACGACGAATTTGATTGGGAAGTCCAGTGGCAAAAAGAAGGAGATTCATTAGCTCGTTATTTAGTCCGAATCGCTGAAATGACAGAATCTGTAAAAATTATTCAACAGGCTTTGGAAGGAATTCCGGGGGGGCCCTATGAGAATTTAGAAATCCGATGCTTTGATAGAGAAAGCGATCCAGAATGGAATGATTTTGAAGATCGATTTATTAGTAAAAAGCCTTCTCCTTCTTTTGAATTGCCAAAGCAAGAACTTTATGTGAGAGTCGAAGCCCCAAAAGGCGAATTGGGGATTTTTCTGATAGGAGATCAAAGTAGTTTTCCTTGGCGATGGAAAATTCGCCCACCAGGTTTTATCAATTTGCAAATTCTTCCTCAGTTAGTTAAAAGAATGAAATTGGCTGATATTATGACGATACTAGGTAGTATAGATATCATTATGGGAGAAGTTGATCGTTGAAATGATAATTGATACAACAGAGATACAAGATATCCATTTTTTTTCCCGATTGGAATCCTTAAAAGAGGTTTATGGGATCATATGGATGTTTGCCCCGATTTTGACTCTTGTATTGGGAATCACAATAGGTGTACTAGTAATTGTGTGGTTAGAGAGAGAAATATCTGCAGGAATACAACAACGTATTGGACCTGAATACGCCAGCCCTTTGGGAATTCTTCAAGCTTTAGCAGATGGGACAAAACTACTTTTCAAAGAGAATCTTCTTCCATCTAGAGGAAATACTCATTTATTCAGTATTGGACCATCTATAGCAGTCATATCAATTCTACTAAGTTATTTAATAATTCCTTTTAGTTATCACCTTGTTTTAGCCGATCTTAACATTGGTATTTTTTTATGGATTGCAGTTTCAAGTATTGCTCCTATTGGACTTCTTATGTCAGGATATGGATCAAATAATAAATATTCCTTTTTAGGTGGTCTGCGAGCTGCTGCTCAATCGATTAGTTATGAAATACCATTAACTTTATGTGTTTTATCAATATCTCTACGTGCGATTCGCTAAAACATAAGCTTTTATTTTCCCTATTCTTTTCGTTCTAGAAAAAAAAAAAAAAAGAAATTGAAATGGATATTCACATTTTTTTTATTCATTTAGTTATCCCTTAGGTTAATAAAAAAAATTATATAGTTATAGATGGGTGAAAGAAAACAACTTCTAAATTTGCAGTAAAAATGGATTGAGTCTCATTTCTTATGTACAAGAGTTAAGTTAAAGTAAAAAAAAGTGGAAGAGCCCTTTACCCCAAGATTGGTTGATTGGTCATCCTGGCTTGAAGCGGGCTCAAAAGTCAACCGTATGGAGTTTTCACTATAGTTTGTATGTATTACAATACATATATTACCAAACGGGGGATTGAAAAAAAAGGGTGGATAGTAAGGAACACTAAAATACACACAAAGGATTAGTAATGGAGATTATGTAAATTAACTAAAAAGATACTTCTACATAACATAAAAAGAATACTAATTGGGGCTTTAAGTTGGTAGAAATGATCAAGCAGTACTCCCCACAATTCCGATTCAGAGTATGCTTCTATACCACCAATTCAAGAAATAACTATCAGGAACGAAATAATCCTTTACTCTTTTTCGGCCCCTTTTTCTCAGAAAGAAGAAGAGGAATAAAAAAATAGAAAAAAAATACAATTACAATAGAAACAAAAGAGATTTTTTTTTTGATTATTTCTTTCATATCTTCATAGAAAGAAAATTTGCGTTATGATTCATGAACTAATGTAATGTCTAATTTTTTTCGTAATCGAAAAGAAAAAGATGGCTCGAAATATCAATAGATATTTCTACAAAGAGTATTTTATTGAAGGATTTTTTAAGTTATTACTCAACACAAAAAAATTGAAGTTATTAAAGGATAAGATCAATTCAGAAATACTTTTTGATTTATTCTTATAGTAGACAGAATTTCGTTGGTATAATTGGGGACCTTCCAAGAGATTTTAACTCTATCTATCCTATAACCATATCAAGATAACTAATACTCGCCCGGTCCTTACATTTATTTGTGGCCCTGAGGAGCCGTATGAGGTGAAAATCTCATGTACGGTTTTGTAATAGCGATGGGAACAGTAATGTTATCACCGACTATGATTATCTAATAGTTCAAGTACAGTTGATATAGTTGGGGCGCAATCAAAATATGGTTTGGGGGGATGGAATTTGTGGCGTCAACCTATAGGATTTATGGTTTTTCTAATTTCTTCCCTCGCGGAATGCGAAAGATTACCTTTTGATTTACCAGAAGCAGAAGAAGAATTAGTAGCGGGTTATCAAACCGAATATTCAGGGATTAAATTTGGTTTATTTTACGTTGCTTCCTATCTAAATTTATTAGTTTCCTCATTATTTGTAACAGTTCTTTACTTGGGCGGTTGGGATCTTTCCATTCCTTATATATTTGTTCCTGAGCTATTTGAAATAAATAAAGCGGATGGAATCTTTGGAACAACAATTGGTATCTTTATTACATTAGCTAAAACTTATTTGTTCTTGTTCATTTCTATCACAACAAGATGGACTTTACCTAGACTAAGAATGGACCAACTATTAAATCTTGGCTGGAAATTTCTTTTACCTATTTCTCTCGGTAATCTATTATTAACAACCTCTTCCCAACTCCTTTCACTGTAAATTTCACTGTAAAGAAAAAGGGATACTATATCCACGGCTTGCCTCAAACAAGAGAAAGAGAAAAATTATTCATAGATATTCGCGATATGTTCTCTATGGTAACTGGGTTTATGAATTATGGTCAACAAACAGTACGAGCAGCAAGGTACATTGGTCAAAGTTTCATGATTACCTTATCCCAAGCAAATCGTTTACCTGTAACTATTCAATATCCTTATGAAAAATTAATCACATCGGAGCGTTTCCGCGGACGAATCCATTTTGAATTTGATAAATGTATTGCTTGTGAAGTATGTGTTCGTGTATGTCCTATAGATCTGCCTGTTGTTGATTGGAAATTGGAAACTGATATTCGAAAGAAACGACTGCTTAACTACAGTATTGATTTCGGAATTTGTATTTTTTGTGGTAACTGCGTTGAGTATTGTCCAACAAATTGTTTATCAATGACTGAAGAATATGAACTTGCTACTTACGACCGGCACGAATTGAATTACAATCAAATTGCTTTAGGTCGTTTACCAATGTCAGTAATTGACGATTTTACAACTCGACCAGTTTTGAATTCGTCTCAAAGAAAAACGGGTAAATCTTTTGATTAAAGAATAATTGGAAATTACTAGGGTTCCGTTTTGGTATAAAGGAATAAGGTATTTCTCTTTGTTTGGTTAATAACTACAAATCCCAACTATTGATTGGATGATGAGAAGTATGAATTAATTTGTATTGAAAGTCTATATTTCGAAATAATTATAGATTAATAGACTTTCAATTTCAAACTGCCATTTCGAATAAAGAAAAAGAACGAAATTGATCCAATAACAGTATCCGCATCAATTCACACCTATTACATTCGAATTTAATTCAAAGGGGAATGTTTCCTAAAAAAAATCTTTCCTGGTCGGTTCAATAAGGTCATGAAAAAACATTTCTATTTATTTATCTCTTATTTTAATATAATGGATTTGCCCGGACCAATACATGATTTTCTTTTAGTTTTTCTAGGATCGGGTCTTATATTTGGAGGTCTGGGAGTGGTATTACTTACCAACCCAATTTATTCCGCCTTTTCGTTGGGATTGGTTCTTGTTTGTATATCCTTATTCTATATTCTATCAAATTCGCCTTTCGTAGCTGCTGCACAGCTCCTTATTTATGTAGGAGCTGTAAATGTTTTAATCATATTTGCTGTAATGTTCATGAATGGTTCAGACTATTCCAAAGATTTTCATTTTAATCTTTGGACTGTTGGGGATGGGGTTACTTCTCTGGTTTGTACAAGTATTTTTTTGTCGTTAATCACTACTATTCTAGATACGTCGTGGTACGGGATTATTTGGACTACACGATCCAACCAGATTATAGAGCAAGATTTTATAAGTAATAGTCAACAAATTGGAATTCATTTATCAACCGACTTTTTTCTTCCATTTGAACTCATTTCGATAATTCTTTTAGTTGCTTTGATAGGTGCAATTGCCGCGGCTCGTCAATAAAAAATCTTTATAACTAGTAACAGCAATCCAAATTCAACCTTTTTCTGCCTTATCACATCAATTTACCTTTAATTTTATTTGAACACTGTTTCATGTATAAAATAGAAATTTTTTGATTCGATCTATTAGCAATATATTTTTTTGTTCTATACTTGTTACATTCTAAGCAATCAAATCACTTGAATTATTGTTCCTATTGAAATGAATCGAAATTGGTACGGAGTTGATCAATGATGCTTGAGCATGTGCTTGTTTTGAGTACTTATTTATTTTCTATTGGTATCTATGGATTGATCACGAGTCGAAATATGGTCCGGGCTCTGATGTGTCTTGAACTTATACTAAATGCGGTTAATATAAATTTTGTAACATTTTCCGATTTTTTTGATAGTCGGCAATTAAAAGGAGAAATTTTCTCAATTTTTGTTATAGCTATTGCAGCCGCTGAAGCAGCTATCGGATCAGCTATAGTTTCGTCAATTTATCGTAACAGAAAATCAACTCGTATCAATCAATCGACTTTGTTGAATAAATAGTATTTAGAAATCATAATATTCATCAATTCGAATTAGCATATATGATACGCCGTAATCCCGACCATATTTGCGAAAACATAAAAAATAAAAGTACCTTTGTTCCCTCTTATGAGTTGATCCAGAAGTGGATTGATTAGAAAAATTCTGGTAAATCATTGATTCATCTGGTGTTTAAATATATGATTCGTTTCAAAACTTACTAGATCGAAAATTTATGAGTTCAAAAATTGATAGATCCAATGTCACATTCAGTAAAGATTTATGATACATGTATAGGGTGTACTCAATGTGTCCGAGCATGCCCCACGGATGTATTAGAAATGATACCTTGGGACGGATGTAAAGCTAAACAAATTGCCTCTGCTCCAAGAACAGAGGATTGTGTTGGTTGTAAGAGATGCGAATCCGCCTGCCCAACGGATTTCTTGAGTGTTCGAGTTTATTTATGGCATGAAACAACTCGAAGCATGGGTCTAGCTTATTGATATTAAGACGTTCCTCCCAACCCCACTTGAACCCATTTTGAATCCATTTTTTTACTTACCGATTACCGACAAAAACCCGTGCTCGAAAAATAGAATATATTCTTATTTTTTTTCGAGCACGGGTTTGTCTGGTTCGAGTGTATCTTGCCTTTACCACGAATTATTTTCCTTGGTTAACAATAATTGTAGTTTTTCCAATAGCCGCGGGTTCTTTAATTTTCTTTCTCCCTCATAAAGGGAATAAGGTGACTAGAGGATATACTATATACGTATGTGCCTTAGAACTCCTTCTAACGACCTATACATTCTGTTATCATTTCCAATTGGACGATCCGTTAATCCAGTTGGCAGAAGATTATAAATGGATCAATTTTTTTGATTTTTACTGGAGATTGGGAATAGATGGACTTTCCCTAGGACCTATTTTACTGACGGGCTTTATCACCACTTTAGCTACTTTAGCGGCTTGGCCAGTTACTCGAAATTGCCGATTATTCTATTTCCTGATGTTAGCAATGTACAGCGGTCAAATAGGATCATTTGCTTCTCGAGACCTTTTACTTTTTTTCATCATGTGGGAGTTAGAATTAATTCCTGTTTATCTACTTCTATCCGCATGGGGTGGAAAGAAACGTCTTTATTCAGCTACAAAGTTTATTTTGTATACTGCAGGAGGTTCTGTTTTTCTATTAATAGGAGTTTGGGGTATCGGTTTATATGGTTCCAATGAACCAATATTAAATTTGGAAATATTAGCTAATCGATCGTATCCCGTGGCACTGGAAATACTATTCTATATTGGATTTCTTATTGCTTTTGCTGTCAAATCACCAATTATACCCTTACATACATGGTTACCAGACACCCATGGAGAGGCCCATTATAGTACTTGTATGCTTCTAGCCGGAATCTTATTAAAAATGGGAGCATATGGTTTGGTTCGGATCAATATAGAACTATTACCGCACGCTCATTCTATATTTTCTCCCTGGTTGATCATAGTAGGTACAATACAAATAATTTATGCAGCTTCAACATCTCCTGGCCAACGCAATTTAAAAAAAAGAATCGCCTATTCCTCCGTATCTCATATGGGTTTCATAATTATAGGAATTGGCTCGATAACTGATATGGGACTCAACGGAGCCATTTTACAAATAATTTCTCATGGGTTTATTAGCGCTGCACTTTTTTTCTTGGCAGGAACGAGTTATGATAGAATACGTCGTGGTTATCTCGACGAAATGGGCGGACTGGCTATACCAATTCCAAAGATATTCACGATATTTAGTATCTTATCGATGGCCTCCCTTGCATTACCGGGCATGAGTGGTTTTATTGCGGAATTGATAGTCTTTTTTGGAATAATTACCAGCCAAAAATATTTTTTAATGCCAAAAATACTAATTACTTTTGTAATGGCAATTGGAATGATATTAACTCCTATTTATTCATTATCTATGTCACGTCAAATGTTCTATGGGTACAAGCTATTTAATGCCCCAACCTCTTATTTTTTTGATTCTGGACCGCGGGAGTTATTTGTTTTGATCTCTATTCTTTTACCCGTACTTGGTCTTGGTATTTATCCGGATTTCGTTCTTTCACTATCAGTGGACAAGGTCGAAGCCATTCTATCTAATTTTTTTTATAGAGAATTTTCATGAATAAAATCAAAAAAAAATCCTATGATTTTTAAAGGAGTTCGTTGTCCAATGAAAAAAGAAGCCTTTTTTCCTCTCTTAAGTTCAAATTAAATAAAAAAAAATTGAAAATTGTAACCAAATACCCTTTGGCATTTATGAGAACCTTTTGAATCACTACATTGCTTGATTCAAAAGGTTCTCGTCGGTTTCCTACCAGTTTCGTTTCTATATATGCTGTCCTATGTTTATCTTCATCAGGCCCTTTCTTTTTTTCAATTCAATTAGAAATTAAATGAACCGTAACTATGTAACCCAGGTCCTAATAGATTGACCCCGAAATAGCATATAAAAATTATAAAAAAGCCCGCCAAAGCCACAATTGCGGAATTTACACCTTCCCAACTGTGATTTATTCGAAGATGTAAATAAATCCCGAATATAGTCCAAGTAATAAATGCCCAAGTTTCCTTAGGATCCCAACTCCAATATGATCCCCATGCCTCATTAGCCCATAATGCTCCCGCAAGAATACCTATGGTTAAAAACCAAAATCCTAGACGAATAGTACGATAACTCCAAGAATCTAACCGTTGAAGCAACTGCTGCCTGCGAGGATTTTTATTAAGAAGATTGTTTAGAACAATGATGCGTTGTACATTCATGTAGATAAAGTAGTTTATCTCACTGGAGAAGTTTGGTCTAACTGGCCAAATTAGTCTTTTGTCTTTTAAATTATAGCGTTTACCATTAAGCCTTATCACCCTTCGAAATGAAATGACTAGAAGAGCCAGGGATAACAATGCTCCAAATAAAAGACCTAGATAGCCCAATCCTATCGTACTAACGTGCATGACTAACCACTGAGCTTGGAGGGCCGGTACTAATAGTCCGGATGGATGCAGCTTGGTTAACAAACTCGAAGCTGCAAAGCCCTGGATAAAAATAGTGCTGGGTGTGGTTATTGCGCTTAAATGATTTTGAAGTTTTTTAAAATAGAAAATACTATGAATAGTGGCAAAACCGCATGAAAGAAAGATTAATGATTCATATAGATTACTTAATGGGAAATACTCCGAAGAAATCCAACGAGTGACTAAAAATCCCGTTAGACAGGAAGGGGGAACTATCATCCACCTTTTTGGTGAATCATATATTTCTATGAATTCATCAACAAATAAGGTTATCAAATAAATTGTAAATCCAATCGAAACAACTGAAAACGACACATGAACGAAGATAAGCTCCCAAGCTGGTAATTTCATAAATAATTACAGTTTTTTTTTTTAATTTTAAGGTTTGGAAAGAAACTAATATGCGATACAAGAATTTCAAATCAAAGGATGAGAATTCTTTAAGAATAGGGAACTTTCATCATAAAGTCAATACATTATACATTATAAGACTTTTTTTTTTATTTTATATATGATATTATGTATCTTATATAAGATATTATGCCGCCACTCGGACTCGAACCGAGATGCTTTAGCACTGCTTCCTAAGAGCAGCGTGTCTACCGATTTCACCATAGCGGCTTTCTCGAAATCATAATAACTTATTTTTATTCAATTGTCAAGATTGAAAAAGTAAATTTCAATGAAACACTTTTTCTTTTTAGGAAACATTTAATTGATGAATAAAAATTTGTTTCAATAAAGATTGAAAGAGTCCCTTTTTTGTCGTCTTATTTAGTTATTTAAGGTTTAGTTATTTAGTTATTTAAGGTTTAGTTTTATTAAAAAAAACAATAACAATGGAAGTTTTCGTAGTTTATGTTTTTATAAAAGGAAAATAGAACTGTTGTAACTAAATAGTTCTTACTTCCATTCAGGGAAAAACTACAAAAAGGTTCTTTCGCTTTTGTCATTTTTTAATAATTCATTTTTCATTTATCTGATTTTATGAATCTAAAACAAAAAAACAAATAGAATATGATTTTTCTTTTTTATAGATCACGATCACAATTTCAGCGTGACATCCAATAATTCCAAAGGATTTATTTAATTTGTATAACTTTTGTCTTATCGTAATCGTTAGGTTTTTTTTTCAGTATGAATTTGTCTTAGAGTTTTTCAAACCAATTAGATATTGGGCTGGTCATATCATCTAAAAGAATTTCGATTTCTATTGTTCTACTTCAAAAAATTATTTATTTCTTTCTAAATATGAATTCTAAAAATCTAAATATGAATTCTAAAAATAGATATTTTTAGATGAATCCTCCCCTTCAAACATAAATATAGGATTTTTTATTACATACTATTCGTATAGAATATCTGCCTAAATGGGGAAAGGTGCTAAAGTGCGGAATATATAGTAATTAAGAAAAATAATGATTCAGAAAGTTACAAAAAAAAGTTTTATACTTAATAATTAGTTTCAACAACCCATTGCTTTTGTCTAAAGATTTTATATCGGCTGTTCGATAGCATAAATAGAAATATAAAAGGATAAATATAAAAGAAAAAAAAAAAAGAAAAGACAAAACCTTTATTATTGTCTTATATTGTCTTATTTATAGAAAATGGTTGGGTGATGGGGAAAATAAGAATCCCCATCCCGGGAATGAAAAAAAAATATTCAAATATAAATAAAGGTGAAACTCTCGATTTTTTCTTTATTCTTTTTTTTTTTCAAATTTCAAAAAGTACCATTTTTAGAATTCAGTAAACAAATCCATTGGTTCAAATGATTCAAAACATTAGGGAATGGAAATC